TTCTCGACAAAAATGTAGCTAAAACTTTCGCTAAGAAATCCGTTGTTCTGAATGTACTCGAAAAAAGAACCCGGTTATGTAATGATAAGACTAAAAAAAAATATTTACCCAAAGTCTATGATCCTTTCTTAAATAGAGCCTATCGCGGACGAATCAAAAAATTGTTTTCACTCTCAACTATAAATGAAAATGAAATTTATATAAAAAATTATATAGAAAAGTTTTGGATAAATAAGATTCATGGTCTCCTTCTTATTATTAACCGCTTCGAATTTGAACATAAACTAAACCCATTTCATACAAAATCATTATCAAACGAAATTTATTATTTGTTTAACTTAATCAATGAATTTACTGTAAAGTCAGCATCAAGTTTAAATTTAAAAAAAATGCTTTTAGCTCCTGAACACGAACAAGTAAGAATTGATTCAGAACATAGAATCAAAATTTTAAAATTTTTATCCAATAAAAAAAAAAAAAAAAAAATTCATGAAATAAAAGAAATTTATAAAAAAGTTCCGCGATGGTCATACAGATTAATTACCGAATTGGAACACGAGTCCGGCGAAACCTTGGGAACTGGGGCAGGGGATCCTGAAATTCGTTCAATACCCACCAAACGTGTAGTCATTTTTACTAGCAAAAAGACAAAAAAGAGTCGTGATCAAAAAGAGAATCCCGTGATTTTGACAACGTTTTCAAACACAAATTCGGATTTTCGTCGAGAGATAATCAAAGGAACTATGCGTGCTCAAAGACGTAAAGTAGTTACTTGTAGATTGATGTACCAAGAGCCGATCAGCCCCCTTTTCGCGGGGGAAGTCCTCAACGGATTCCAAAAGATTTTTTTTGATGTTTTTTACACTATATGTGATATTTTTGAAAATATACAAATAATTTTTAAAAATTTTATGTGGCCAAACCCAGAACTCACAACTTCGGAAGAAAAAACGCCAGAAAAACATGAGAAAGAAACAAAAAAAGATAAAAAAGAAAAAGAGGATATGAAGGATCTGGCACGTGTAGAAATAGCAGAAGCCTGGGATACTATGGAACATGGTCAACCAGTAAGATGCTGCTTGTTACTAACCCACTCTTTTCTTAGAAAATATATTATATTTCCGCCATTGATAATAGTTAAAAATATAATCCGGATGGTATTATTTCAAATTCCCGAATGGTCCGGGGATTTCAAGGATTGGAAGAAAGAAATGCATGTTAAATGCACCTATGGCGGAGTTCCATTATCCGAAAACGAATTTCCAAAAAACTGGTTAGAAGAGGGTATGCAGATTAAGATAATGTTTCCTTTTCGTTTGAAACCTTGGCACCCATCTAATCTAGGAGTTCCTTATAATGATCCACAGAAAAATAAAGATTCACAAAATGATTTTTGTTTTTTAACAGTTTTTGGACTGACAACTGACCGACCTTTTGGTTCGGGTAGAAAACCAAACCTATCATTATTTTTTGAACCCATTTTTAAAGAACTAAAAATAAAATTTAAAAATAAATTATTTATAATTTTAAGAGTTTCAAAAGAACAAAAAAAACAGATCCTTAAAAGTACTCACTTTTTAAAATTAAAAGAAATAAAAAAAAAGTATTTCGAAAAAAGAAAAAAAATAAAAGTAGATGAATTGAGTCAAACTAAAAACGATTCGATAATCAATAATTTGCCCATTACTGACTCGGCCATTCAAAAGGAATCCTTAGATTTTACGAATTATTCATTGACAGAAAAAAAAATGCAGGATCTAACTGATAAAACAAACACAATCCTAAATCAAATCCAAAAAATAACAAAAGAAAAAAAAAAAGTATTTCGAAAAAAGCTTTGGCAAAGATTAAAAAGAAGAAATATTCGATTAATCCGCAAATCACATTATTTTATAAAATTTTTCATTGAAACGATAGACATAGATATCTTTTTATGTATCAGTAATATTCGTAGATATATTAGTAATATTCGTATAATCAATACACAAACTTTTATTAAATCAACAAAAAAAAACTTTAATAAATACACTAAAAGAAATCAAGAACGAATTGATAAAATAAATCAAAGTGAAAAGTTAATTGACTTTATTTCGAGTATAAAAGAGTCACTTTATAATACGAATATTAGTAATGAAAATTCAACAACTTTTTGTGGCTTATCCTACTTTCCCCAAGACTATGTATTTTACAAACTCTTACAAACCCAATTGTTTAACTTATCTAGATTAAAACGTGTCTTTGAATATAAAGGAACTTCTCTTTTTATTAAAAATGAAATAAAAGATTATTTTGGTGGAACACAACAACTTTTTAATTCTGAATTAAGGCATAAGAATTGTAATAATTCTGGAATGAATAAATGGATAACTTGGTTAAAGAATCATTATCAATATCAATATGATATATCTCAGATTAGCTGGTCTAGACTAGTCCCACAAAAATGGAGAAATAGATTCAATGAACACTATATGGCTCAAAATAAGGATTTATGTGATTCATCTAAAAAAACGAAATTAATTCGCTATGAAAAACTAAAAAATTTTGAAACAAGTTCATTACTGAATGAAAGGAAGAGTTTTAAAAAACAATATAGATATGATCTGTTAGCATATAAATTTATTAATTATGAAAATAAGAAGTACTCTTCAATTTATGGATCACCATTAAATGTAAAAAAAAACCAAAAAGTTTTTTCAAATTTCCACAATAATTATATAGTAAAAGATTATATTAAAGATATGGAAAAAAATATCGATAGAAAATATTTTGATTGTCGAATTATCAATTTTTATCGTAGCAAGACAGGCAATCGAGACAATCAAGAAATTTTTTTTGATTGGATGGGAATGAATGAAGAAATACTAAATGGTCCCATATCAAATTCTGAGCATTGGTTCTTCCCAGAATTATTAATGCTTTATAATTTTTATAAAAAGAAACCGTGGGTTATACCAATAAAGTTACTTCTTTTAGATTCTAATCTAAAAGAAAATACTAAGACTAAGAATGAAAAAAAATTTCTTGAATTAAAAAAACGAAATAAAAGTCCAAAAGAATCGGCGGACCAAGCAAATCTTGAATCCGCTCTTTCAAACCAAGAAAGAGATATTGAAGAAGATTCTACGGGTACATATGGTGAAGAAGATTCTATGGGTACATATGTTGAAGAGTATTCTACTGGTACAGATGTTCAAAAAGATTCTACAGGTGTTGATTCAGACATAAACCAAAACTATAAAAACTCGGAAATTTATTTCGCCCAAGACAAATTTTTGGTTTATCAATTGCGATGGGGGAATGATTTTGTAGATAAAAAAATAATTGAAAACATAAAAATATATTGTCTCCTGCTTAGAGTGAGAAATCCAAGAGAACTTGCTCTATTCTATATCAGGACGAGACAATTGAATATGGATTTTCTGGTTAAAAACCGCACAATTTCAGAATTGATTAAAAGAGGAATTTTTATTCTTGAACCACTCCGTCTATCTATGCAAAATGATGGGCAATTTATTGTGTATCAAACCATTAGTATTTCATTGGTTCATAAAAGTAAACACCAAATAAATAAAAAATATCGACAAAAAAAATATAGTGATAATAATTTTGATGAAAGCATTACAAAAAATAAAAAAATGACTCGAAATAGCGATAAAAATTATTATGATTTACTTGTTCCTGAAAATATTTTATCACCTAGACTTCGAAGAGAATTTAGAATTCTAATTTGTTTAAATTCTAGGAAGAGAGATGATAGGCATAATAATTCATCGTTTGGGAATCGGAAGAAAGTAAACATCCCAATTTTGGATAAAAACACAAGATATAAAAAAAAACTTATTAAATTAAAGTTATTTCTTTGGCCCAATTATCGATTAGAAGATTTAGCTTCTATGAATCGGTATTGGTTTAATACCAATAATGGCAGTCGTTTCAGTATGTTAGGAATACATATCTATCTGCCACCGACAACGAATTACAATTACAAGGCCATTTGTTGCTGGGAGTCCCTTTTTAAGTATATTTTGTGGATAAAAAGCGAACTTTTCTGATACATGTTCAAATATAATTTTAAATAAAATAAAAATAGGATTTATTCCATTTGATTTAATCAAATCCGAAATTGTTAACGAAATTAGGATTCTTGTATAGACTAAATTAAAACGAGTGACATTATTATTACTGATCAATAAATATATCGATCAATAAAAAAAAATATTTTAAAATAAAAAAATAGGGGAGGTTTTCATTTTATGGTAAAAAACTCATTCATTTCGGCTATTTCACAAAAAGAAAAAGAAGAAAACAGAGGATCTGTTGAATTTCAAATATTTCGTTTCACGAATAGGATACGAAGACTTACTTCACATTTAAAATTACACAAAAAAGACTATTTATCTCAGATAGGCCTTCGTAAACTTCTGGGAAAACGTGAACGACTGCTGTCTTATTTGTCAAATAAAAATAGAATGGGTTATAAAGAATTAATTAATCGCTTGGATATTCGGGAGTCAAAAACTCGTTAATTTTAGGGGGCGTTTTTAATTATTTGATTTATTATTATTTGATTTATTATATCTTGAATTTTAATGAACTTTTTTTCGTTTTCAGCAATTCATGAAAGAATGAATCAAGGAAAAAACTATGAATATACCAGTTACAAAAAAAGACCTCATGATAGTCAATATGGGCCCTCAACATCCATCAATGCATGGTGTTCTTCGACTTATCATTACTCTAGATGGTGAAGATGTTATTGACTGTGAACCAATATTGGGCTATTTACACCGAGGGATGGAAAAAATTGCAGAAAACCGAACAACTATCCAATATTTGCCTTATGTAACACGTTGGGATTATTTAGCTACTATGTTCACAGAAGCAATAACTGTAAATGGACCGGAAAAGTTGGGAAATATTCAAGTACCTAAGAGAGCCAGTTATATAAGAATAATTATGTTGGAGTTGAGCCGTATAGCTTCTCATTTGTTATGGCTGGGTCCTTTTATGGCGGATATTGGTGCCCAGACTCCCTTTTTCTATATTTTCAGAGAAAGGGAATTAGTATATGATCTATTCGAAGCTGCCACTGGTATGAGAATGATGCATAATTATTTTCGGATCGGAGGAGTAGCAGCCGACCTACCTCATGGCTGGATAGATAAATGTTTGGATTTCTGCGATTATTTTTTAACAAGGGTTGCTGAATATCAACAGCTTATTACACGAAATCCTATTTTTGTAGAACGAGTCGAGGGGGTAGGGGTTATTGGTAGCGAGGAAGTAATAAATTGGGGTTTATCGGGACCAATGTTGCGAGCGTCCGGAATCCAATGGGATCTTCGTAAAGTTGATCATTATGAGTGTTACGACGAATTTGATTGGGAAGTACAATGGCAAAAAGAAGGAGATTCATTGGCTCGTTATTTAGTCCGAATTGGCGAAATGATAGAATCCATAAAAATTATTCAACAGGCTCTGGAAGGAATTCCGGGGGGACCCTATGAGAATTTAGAAATCCGATACTTTGATCGAGAAAGGAATCCAGAATGGAATGATTTTGAATATCGCTTTATTAGTAAAAAACCTTCTCCGACATTTGAATTGCCGAAACAAGAGCTTTATGTGAGAGTCGAAGCCCCAAAGGGAGAGTTGGGGATTTTTATGATAGGGGATCGGAGTGGTTGTCCTTGGAGATGGAAAATTCGCCCTCCAGGTTTTATCAATTTGCAAATTCTTCCGCAGTTAGTTAAAAGAATGAAATTGGCTGATATTATGACAATACTAGGTAGTATAGATATCATTATGGGAGAAGTTGATCGTTGAAATGATAATTGATACACTAGAAGTACAAGATATCGATTCTTTTTCTAGATTGGAAGTTTTAAAAGAGGTTTATGGAATTATATGGTTACTTATTCCTATTTTGACTCTTGTATTGGGAATCACAATAGGCGTGTTGGTAATTGTATGGTTAGAAAGAGAAATATCCGCAGGAATACAACAACGTATTGGACCTGAATATGCGGGCCCTTTGGGAGTTCTTCAAGCTCTAGCAGATGGGACAAAACTTCTTTTCAAAGAAAATATTTTTCCATCTAGAGGGGATACTCGTTTATTCAGTATCGGTCCATCTATAGCAGTTATATCAATTTTAGTAAGCTATTTAGTAGTTCCTCTTGGTTATCATCTTGTTTTAGCGGATCTCAATATCGGTATTTTTTTATGGATTGCCATTTCAAGTATTGCTCCCATTGGACTTCTTATGTCAGGATACGGTTCAAATAATAAATATTCCTTTTTAGGCGGTCTACGAGCTGCTGCTCAATCCATTAGTTATGAAATACCATTAACGTTATGTGTGTTATCAATATCTCTACGTGCGATTCGTTAATACATAGACATAAAATTTTATCTATTCCTTCCTTTCTAGGAAGAAAGGGATGAGATGAATTGATTATATATCTTAATTTTTTTTTTTTATTAATTATTTGGATTGAAGAGTTAAATCAAATAGTTATATGAGTGAAAGAAAACAGCCTATATCTTATATATACTATATAAATTCGCAGTAAAAATATTGAGTCTCATTTTCCATGTATAAGAGTTAATTAAAGAGTTAAACGGAAATAAATATAAAGAGAAAAGACCGTTTCCCCAAAAATAGGTTGAGTGGTCAGCCGTACTTGAAGCGGGCTCAAAAGATCACCCGTATTGCGTTTTCACTAGCGTTTGTATGTATTAACATAAACGTATTATCATAACGGGGGGTTGAACAAAAACGAGTGGATGGTTAGAAACACCAAGATATGGAATGGGTTAGTAATGGAACTGGATATTCTTTAATTTATTCAAAAGGAAATTTTTAGATAATATCCAAATAAAGAAGACTTATTGGGGCTTAAAGTTGGTAGAAATGATTAGGCAGTACTCCCCAAAGCACGATTCCAATCCAGAATATGCTCCTATCCACCGATTAAATATGTAACTATTGGAAACGAAAAAATCCTTTACTTTAGTTTGTAAGACCCCTATCTCTTAGAAATAGAAAGAAGAATAGGAACGAAAAAAAGGGGGCGGGAATAAACTCAACTACAAAAAAAATATATTTTTAATTTCCATAACTCATATATTACATATTACATAATTTGTATCATAATTCATGAATTAATATGAAATTGTTTTTCGTAAGTGAAAGCGGCGGGTTTTTTATTATTGTTACAAGAAGTATTTTATTGACAAATAAAGTTATTACTCAACAAAGAAGAATTCAAATTATTAAAGAAAGGGTGAGATCAATTCAGAGGTACGTTGTTGTTTTTTCTTATTATTTTATTTTTTAATTATTAAAATAATAATTTAATAATTGTATTTAATAATTGTATAAAAATAATAATTATAACAGACAGAATTAAATGAGTCTAATTTTGAGCCGTTCAATAAAATTGGACCTTATCCGTTCTACAAACATATAAAGATAAAATAAGACTTACTCGGTCCTTAAATTTATTTCAGGCCTTAAAGGAGCCGTATGAGGTGAAAATCTCATGTACGGTTCTGTAATAGCGATGATAACAGTGATGGTATCATCGACTATAATTATCTAATAGTTCAAGTACAATTGATATAGTTGAGGCGCAATCAAAATATGGTTTTGGGGGGTGGAATTTGTGGCGTCAGCCTATAGGGTTTATAATTTTTATCATTTCTTCCCTAGCAGAATGTGAGAGATTACCTTTTGATTTACCAGAAGCAGAAGAAGAATTAGTAGCAGGTTATCAAACCGAATACTCGGGTATCAAATTTGGTTTATTTTATGTTGCTTCCTATCTAAACCTATTAGTTTCTTCATTATTTGTAACAGTTCTTTACTTGGGAGGTTGGAATATCCCTATTCCGGATATATATGTTTCTCAGCTTTTTGAAATAAATAAAACGAGTGGAATCTTTGGAGCAACAATTAGTATCTTTATTACATTAGCTAAAACTTATTTGTTATTGTTCATTACTATAGCAACAAGATGGACTTTGCCGAGGCTAAGAATGGACCAACTATTAAATCTTGGCTGGAAATTTCTTTTACCTATTTCTCTCGGTAATCTATTATTAACAACTTCGTCTCAACTTTTTTCGCTGTAAAGGAATATTTTATATTCCTAATTTGTTTCAAACAAGAGAAATAAACAAATAAAAAACAATTCATATATATTCACGATATGTTTTCTATGGTAACTGGATTCATGAATTATGGTCAACAAACAGTACGCGCTGCAAGGTACATTGGTCAAAGTTTCATGATTACTTTATCACACGCAAATCGTTTACCCGTAACTATTCAATATCCTTATGAAAAATTAATAACCGCGGAACGTTTCCGTGGTCGAATTCATTTTGAATTCGATAAATGTATTGCTTGTGAAGTATGTGTTCGTGTATGTCCTATAGATCTACCCGTTGTTGATTGGAAATTGGAAAAAGATATTCGGAAGAAACGGTTACTTAATTACAGTATTGATTTCGGAATCTGTATATTTTGTGGTAATTGTGTTGAGTATTGCCCAACAAATTGTTTATCAATGACTGAAGAATATGAACTTTCGACTTATGATCGTCACGAATTAAATTATAATCAAATTTCTTTGGGTCGTTTACCAATGTCAGTAATTGAGGATTATACAATTCGAACAATTTTCAATTCGCTTCAAATTAAAAAAAGTAAATCTCCTGATTAAATAATACTTTCCAATTACTTTAAATGGTACCAAAGCTCCATTTTTATCTAATTTTAAATTAAGGTTTCCTTAATTGAATTTTATTTGGTCAATAACAAAAAGTTTCAACTATTGGATTGTTTAGTAAGAATCGGGTCGAAGTTTGGATTGAAAAGATATTAATTAAAATAGCTGTATATATTGGGGTTTGAAGATGTATAATTTCAAATTATAACTACTGTTTTCGATAAATAATCAAATGAGCCCAAAAATTGTACCTACATTTATTCACATCCCTTAGAATTTAATTAGTAATTTCGCAAAAATTATAAAAAAAAAAAATTTCTGGTCGGGTCTCAATAAGGTCATGAAAAACATTTTGAGTTATTTATCTTTTATTTTACATATAATGGATTTGCCTGGACCAATACATGATTTTCTTTTAGTATTTCTGGGGTCTGGTCTTATACTAGGGGGTATGGGTGTGGTATTATTTACCAACCCCATTTATTCAGCCTTTTCGTTGGGGCTGGTTCTTATTTGTATATCTTTATTCTATATTCTATTAAACTCATATTTTGTAGCTGCTGCACAACTTCTTATTTACGTGGGAGCTATAAATGTTTTAATAGTATTTGCTGTGATGTTCATGAATGGTTCAGAATATTACAAAGAGTTTAATCTTTGGGCCATTGGAGATGGGGCTACTTTGTCCATTTGTACAAGTATTTTTGTTTTACTAATGATTACTATTACAGATACGTCATGGTACGGGATTATTTGGACTACAAGATCAAATCAGATTATAGAGCAAGATTTGATAAGTAATAGTCAACAAATTGGAATTCATTTATCAACAGATTTTTTTCTGCCATTTGAATTCATTTCAATAATTCTTTTAATTGGTTTGATAGGTGCAATTGCCGTGGCGCGCCAGTAATAAATCTATAAAATTCGCAACATTAACACAAATTAAACTCTCTTCTGTGTTATTATAGTTTTTCTCTTCCATTTTAACATTTTTTATGTCTAAAATCGAAATTATTTTATTCAATCTATTACTAATACAATATATTCCTTTGTTACGCACTTTATATTCTAATCAATTGAATCTCTTGCATTGTTGTTGAGTTCATATTGAAACGAATCAAAATTGATACGGAGTTAGTCAATGATGCTCGAACATGTACTTGTTTTGAGTGCCTACTTATTTTCTCTCGGTATCTATGGATTGATCACGAGCCGAAATATGGTGATAGCTCTTATGTGTCTTGAACTTATACTGAATGCCGTTAATATAAATTTCGTAACATTTTCTGATTTTTTTGATAGTCGCCAATTAAAAGGAAATATTTTCTCAATTTTTGTTATAGCTATTGCAGCCGCTGAAGCAGCTATTGGACCGGCTATTATTTCGTCAATTTATCGTAACAGAAAATCAATTCGTATCAATCAATCGAATTTGTTGAATAAGTAGTATTAATCATATAAATTGGAATATTAAAAAATTTCAATTAAACCACTATACCTTAACCATATGACGATACATGTTTTCGAAAATGTAAGAAATCAAAGTATCTTGGCTATATCGCATGAGTCGATGCAGAAGTAGATTTCTTAAAAATTTATGGTAAATTATTGATTCATCTGGTGTCTAAATATATGATTCATTTACAAAGTTACTAGATCGAAAATTTATGACGTTAAAAAATTTATAGATACAATGTCACATTCAGTAAAGATTTATGATACGTGTATAGGGTGTACTCAATGTGTGCGAGCCTGCCCAACCGATGTATTAGAAATGATACCTTGGGACGGATGTAAGGCTAAGCAAATCGCTTCCGCTCCAAGAACCGAAGATTGTGTTGGTTGTAAGAGATGTGAATCCGCCTGTCCAACAGATTTCTTGAGCGTTCGCGTTTATTTATGGAATGAAACCACTCGAAGTATGGGTCTATCTTATTAATACTTTCCAGAAAACCCTACTCGAATACATTTGATTTTTTACCCTTACCGACAAAAACCCGCGCTCAAAATATATATTTCGAGCACGGGTTTTTCTGGTCCAAGTTTATTTTGTTTTTACCATGAATAATTTTCCCTGGTTAACGCTAATTGCAGTTTTTCCAATATCCGCGGGTTCCTTAATTTTATTTCTTCCTCATAGAGGAAATAAGGTAATTAGGTGGTATACTATATTTATATGCATAACGGAACTCCTTCTAACAACTTATGCATTCAGTTATCATTTCCAATTGGATGATCCATTAATGCAATTAACAGAGAATTATAACTGGATCCATTTTTTTTATTTTTACTGGAGATTGGGAATAGATGGGATTTCTATAGGACCGGTTTTACTGACAGGATTTATCACAACTTTAGCTACTTTAGCGGCTTGGCCCGTCACTCGAGATTCCCGACTATTCCATTTCCTAATGTTAGCAATGTATAGCGGTCAAATAGGCCCATTTTCTTCTCAAGACCTTTTACTTTTTTTTATCATGTGGGAGTTGGAATTAATTCCAGTTTATCTACTTCTATCAATGTGGGGGGGGAGGAAACGTTTGTATTCAGCTACAAAATTTATTTTATACACTGCCGGAGGTTCTGTTTTTTTATTAATCGGAGTTCTAGGTATTGGGTTATATGGTTCCAATGAACCAACATTAAATTTTGAAACATCGGCTAATCAATCGTATCCTGTATCGCTGGAAATAATATTCTATATTGGATTTCTTATTGCTTTTGCTGTCAAATCACCGATCATACCCTTACACACATGGTTACCAGACACCCATGGAGAAGCCCACTATAGTACTTGTATGCTTTTAGCCGGAATTTTATTAAAAATGGGAGCGTATGGGTTGGTTCGAATCAATATGGAATTATTACCCCACGCCCATTCTATAGTTTCTCCTTGGCTGATGATAATAGGCACAATTCAAATAATTTATGCAGCTTCAACATCTCTCGGTCAGCGTAATTTAAAAAAACGAATAGCTTATTCCTCTGTATCGCATATGGGTTTCATAATTATAGGAATTGGTTCTCTAAGCGATACAGGACTTAACGGGTCCATTTTACAAATAATTTCTCACGGATTTATTGGCGCTGCTCTTTTTTTCTTGGCCGGAACGAGTTATGATAGAATACGACTTGTTTATCTCGACGAAATGGGTGGAATGGCTATTGCAATTCCAAAAATATTCACGACTTTCAGCATCTTTTCAATGGCTTCGCTTGCATTACCGGGCATGAGTGGTTTTGTTGCCGAATTGATAGTTTTTTTTGGAATACTTACTAGCCAAAAATATCTTTTAATGACAAAAATATTCATTACTTTTATAATGGCAATCGGCATGATATTAACTCCTATTTATTCATTATCTATGTTACGCCAGATGTTCTACGGATACAAGCTTTTTAATAATGCCCCAAACTCTTCTTTTTTTGATTCTGGTCCGCGAGAGTTATTTGTTTCGACTTCTATACTTTTGCCTGTAATAGGTATTGGTATTTATCCAGATTTCGTTTTCGCATTATCAGTTGACAAGGTAGAAGCTATTCTATCGAATTTTTTTTTTAGGCAGGTTTAATCAATAAAGCAAACTCTAATAATCATGAGATTTTTAAAACCATTTGTTATCCAATAAAAAATAAGTCTTTATTTTTCTGCTTGACAGTTAAATAAAAAATTTGGAATTGTATTATAACTATATAACTAGATATGGTTGACATTTTCGAGAACCATTTGAATTCAGTAATGTAAATAGAATGATTCAAATGGTTCTTGATGGTTGACATGAGGTTTTAATAGATATACACGTATCCTGTCCTATAGTTAAGTAAGTACTCAATTAGATGGTAATGTAAACGAACCATAACTATGCAACCCTATTCCTAATAGATTAACGCCAAAATAGCATATCCAAATGATAAGAAAACCGATTGAGGCCACAATCGCAGAATTTACACTTTCAAAATTTTTATTTGTTCGAATATGTAAATAAATCGCAAATATGGTCCAAGTAATAAATGCCCAAGTTTCTTTTGGATCCCAATTCCAATAAGCTCCCCATGCTTCATTCGCCCAGACTGCTCCCGAAAGAATACCAATGGTTAAAAAAAGAAACCCTAAACTAATAATACGATAACTCCAATTATCCAATTGTTGAATTAATTGATACCGGTAATAATTCTGAGAAGAAATCACATAAGTGTTTTGTACGACATTGTTTCTTTCATTCGCGTATTGAATCTCAGCAAAGGAAAATGACTCATTTAAGAAAGTATTGTTTTTACTAAAAACCTTTATGAATTTTCGAAATGTAATGACTAGAAGTGCTAGGGATAATAATGATCCACACAAAAGAGCTGCATAGCCCAATACCATCATACTTACGTGCATCATTAACCAATGGGATTGTAGCGCGGGTACTAATATTGAAGAGCGGTGCATTTCTGTTAAAAGACCCGAAGTCGCAAAACTTTGGGTAAAAATAACACTTGGCGCAGTTATTGCGTTTAAATGGTTTTTTTTTTTTAAATACGGAATCATATGAATAATGAAAAAACTCCACGAAAGAAAAATTAATGATTCATACAAATCGCTTAATGGTAAATGTCCTAAAAAAAACCAACGGGTAACTAATAATCCTGTTATGCAAAAAAAAGTAGCTATCATTCCCTTTTCGGATGAATCATATAGTCCTACGATTTCATCAACTAATAAAGTTATTAAATGGATTATAATTACAATTGAAATGATAGAAAAGGATATATGAGTTAATATACGCTCTAAAGTTGAAAATATCATAAAAATTATTAAAAAGAAAAATAAAGGTTCCCTTAATTATTAATTATAGGAATTAAAACAGGAATTAAATTCATTACTCTTTTATAAAATGCCATGCCGCTACTCGGATTCGAACCGAGATGCTCTAGCACTGCTTCCTAAGAGCAGCGTGTCTACCGATTTCACCATAGCGGCTTATTCGAAATAATAATAACCTATTTTAATTCAATCGTCGAGATTGAGGAAGTTAATTAAATCTTTTTTTTATGCAAAATTAAAACTCATCAATAAAATTTTGTTTAAAAATTAAGGATTTAAACGTTTGCATTAATAATATTTATTATTCTTAATTATCCTTTTTTTTTTTTACTTAACTAACAACGGGGTTTTTAATTTAATATTTTATTACCTTAAGTATACACTATGTCAAATAGAATATATTGAAGTAGATAAAATACAAAATATTTTGTATTTTATTTATATTTTCGTCGTATTACATTCTTAACATGTAATAAAATACATCGAAAGGTTTAATAACCCAATGCCCGTCCTTCTTACTAAAAAAATTTTAATAATTTTTCTATATGTATTAATTAAATTGGTCAAGTTCGAAGAAAAAAGAGTACACTTAATTTTTAAATTTGAATGAACCTAGTAGTTAATTTATTAAAGTATACAAAATAACGAATTTTGTAAAAGCCTTTTATGGTCCCCTTTATTTTTATTTTCCATAAATTTTCCGAAAAATAAATCAGGGAATATCATAGTATTTCCTACAAATAGCTTTTTTGTAATGTATATGGAAGACAATAAATTTAGTTCTAAAAAAAATTCCTTAATGAAATGGTTCGTAATAACTGAAATAAACCGCAACAAAGACGTTTTGTTTTATGGGAAATTCAGTTTTATTAGTCAAGTTATGGACTTTATCATGCATATAAAAGACTCTTTTTGTTGTCATTATTTATCCTTTCGAGATATAAATAAATTATTGTAATACGTAATAATTAGACCTAAAATGAAATTTTTAATTTTTTATCTTCATAAAATTTTACTTAAAATTAACAATTAAATATTACTAAAAAAAAAAATACATAATACATATTTATTTTTCATTCAAACCTTGTTCATATAATTTGAACAAACCTAACCCCTTCATTTTAAATATTTGAAGTTGTTTCGAAAGATTACGAATAATTAAAGCTAAAAAATTTTATTTAAGTTTTATTTTATATATCTTAATTTTTTTTTTATTAATCGACCTCTTTCTTTCAAAAGAAAAGAAATAAGAAATGGTGAATCAGAAACAATTAATTAAGATAATTTAAATAATTTAAGATATTTTTTTTTTATTTTTTTATGGAATATATATATCAATATTCATGGATCATACCTTTCATTCCACTTCCAGTTCCTTTGTTAATAGGAACAGGACTTATAATTTTTCCAACGGTAACCAAAAATATTCGCCGTATGTGGGCTTTTACTAGTGTTTTCTTATTAAGTATAGTTATGGTTTTTTCAGCCCATTTATTTATTCAGCAAATAAATAATAATTCTGTATATCAATATGTATGGTCTTGGACCATCAATAATGATTTTTCTTTAGAGTTTGGCTCCTTGGTTGATCCACTTACTTCGATTATGTCAATATTAATCACTAGTGTTGGGATTATGGTTCTTATTTATAGTGACAATTATATGTCTCATGATCAGGGATATGTCCGATTTTTTGCTTATATGAGTTTTTCTAATACGTCCATGTTGGGATTAGTTACTAGTTCGAATTTAATACAAATTTATTTTTTTTGGGAATTAGTTGGAATGTGTTCTTATTTATTAATAGGTTTTTGGTTCACACGACCCAGTGCGGCGAATGCTTGTCAAAAAGCTTTTGTAACTAATCGTATCGGGGATTTTGGTTTATTATTAGGAATTTTAGGTTTGTATTGGATAACAGGCAGTTTTGAATTTCGGGATTTGTTTAAAATATTGAATAACTTAATTTACAATAATGAAGTTAATCTTTTATTTGTTACTTTATGTGCTTTACTATTATTTACCGGCGCAGTTGCTAAATCCGCCCAATTTCCCCTTCATATCTGGCTACCTGATGCCATGGAAGGGCCTACCCCTATTTCGGCTCTTATACATGCTGCTACTATGGTAGCAGCAGGAATTTTTCTTGTAGCTCGCCTTCTTCCTCTTTTCATAGGTATACCTTACATATTAAATATAATCTCTTTGGTAGGTATAATAACATTATTTTTAGGAGCTACTTTAGCTCTTGCTCAAAAAGATATTAAAAGAGGTTTAGCTTATTCTACAATGTCTCAATTGGGTTATATGATGTTAGCTTTAGGTATGGGTTCCTATCAAGCTGCTTTATTTCATTTGATTACTCACGCTTATTCGAAAGCATTGTTGTTCTTAGGATCTGGATCGATTATTCATTCGATGGAAACTATTGTTGGATATTCTCCAGAAAAAAGTCAGAATATTGTTATTATGGGCGGTTTAAGAAAACATTTACCAATTACAAAAACTTCTTTTTTATTAGGTACACTTTCTCTTTGTGGTATTCCACCTCTTGCTTGTTTTTGGTCCAAAGATGAAATTATTAATGATAGTTGGTTGTATTCACCAATTTTTGCAATAATTGCTTGTTCTACGGCAGGATTAACTGCCTTTTATATGTTTCGTATATATTTACTTACTTTTGAAGGACATTTCAACATTTATTTTAAAAATTACAGTGGCAAAAAAAACAGCTCGTTATATTCTATGTCTCTATGGGGTAAAGATAAAGAAGGACAAAAAGGTATGAATATGAAAACAAACTTTCCTTTATTTGATTTATTAATGATGAAAAACAATGAAAGAGTTTATTTTTTAAACACATACCAAATTGATAGTACTGAAAATGGAAGAAACATGGTACAGCCTTTTACTTTTCTTAGTATTACTCATTTGAGTAATACTAAGAAAACTTTATCATATCCTCATGAGTCGGACAATACTCTCTTATTTCCGATACTTGTATTAGTTTTATTTACGTTATTTGTTGGAGCTGTAGGAATTCCTTTCTTCAATCAGGAAGGCGTGGATTTAGGTATATTATCTAAATTGTTAACTCCGTCCATAAATCTTTTACATCAAAACCGAACCCATTCTGTGGATTGGTATGAATTTTTTACAAATGCGGTTTTTTCACTCAGTATAGCTTGTTGCGGAATAATTCTAGCATTTTTTTTCTATAAGCCTATTTATTGCTCTTTACAAAATTTTAATTTTTTTGTTAAAATAATTTCTATATTATTTTATGCTCCAAAACTTGAATTTTATTTGGAGAGTAAAATAATAAATATTATATATAATTGGTCATATCATCGTGGTTACATAGATCTTTTTTATGATATTTCCTTAAAAAATGGTATAAGAAGATTAGCTCAACTAAGTCGTTTTTTTGATATAAGAGTAATTGATGCAATTACGAACGGACTAGGTATTGCGAGTTTTTTCCTAGCCGAAGGTATCAAATATGCCGGCAGTGCCGGCAATGGTCGAATTTCGTTTTACCTTGTAGTTTACGTATTTTATTTTTTCCTTTTTTTTCTGATTACCTTTTGGTTATGCTCAATACAATCATAACCAAAAGGTAATCAGAAAAAAAAGGAAAAAATAAAATATGTAAACCGTAAACTAAGTATGTTAAATCTGAGCAGTTATAACTCTTTCCAACAATAAAAAAAAAATTATTGGAATAAAATAAATATCTCTTTATTTTTTATATTCGAGGATTCGATTTTCCTATCAAAACGACATTTATTTTACAAATTATATTCCAGAATTTTAAAAAGTATAAAAATGTAATAGAATAAGTGTCTTTAGAGTAAGTGTCTCTAGAGTAAGTGTCTCTATCAAGCATATTTCGATGCCACGCAGCGTGCTCGATATATGAATTTTTTTTTTTTTTTTTTTATTGGAT